GGAATCGTAAGATAAAAAAGATCTTTTTTATCAATTTTATCAATTATTTGATAATTATTAGTCCCGGTTTTAGTATTTTTATTCTTGTTGGTATCGATCTTGATCCAGGCCTCAATATCGATTTTCTTTTTAAGACAAAAATGGAGAATTTTCCAATCAAAATATTTTCGATCCGGATTTTTTTCCATATACATAATATCACTTTTTCCTAAATAATTTTTGATAGGGATATCCCCTAGTATATCAAAAAATTTGCCCTTATGTTTATGTGTGTTGTAATTATAAAAACTCTCTCGATTCTTATTTACTTGGAATGGTGATCCATAAATATATGGGTCCCTCTTATTTTCATAATTAATAGATCTATAAGATAAAAGATTATATCTATAGTATTTTTGAAAATTCTCATTTTGATTTGGTAATGAATATACTTCGTAATCGTTTTGTTTTTTGTAATGAATTAATAGGTCTTTTTCATATGAATTCTCTTTGTTTAAATCTTGATTTTGAATTGTACGACATTTATTGATTCTATTTTTCCATTTTGCTGCTATTAATCTAGACCATCTAATCTGAGATAAATGGTATTGATAATGACCTCTTAACCAGTTTTTCCATTGATTTATTCCAGAATTCCGAAGTTTCTTATGTCTTAATTCATAATGAATTATTCCTTGTTTTCCAAAATAATCTTTTATTGAAGTCTTAAGAAAAAAAGACGTTCCGTGATATTGAAGAATAGATCTTAACTTATACAAGTTAAGAACTTGTGTTTGTGATATTTTGTAAAATACATATGCTTGTGACAAGGAGGATAAGTCAAAAAAATTCTGTGAATTCTTATTACTAATATTATAAAGTGACTTTTTTATAGTCGAAATAAAATGAATTTTATTTTGATTTTTTTTATTAATTCTTTTTTTATTTTTTTTATTATTGTAAATGGATTTATCAATCATTTTTTTTGTTGATTCAACAAAAAGTTGTATATTAATTCTGGGAATATTAATAATAGATAGAAGGATATCTGCGTATATCCTTTCAGTGAAAAATTTTATAAAATAATGTAATTTATGGATTAATCGAGTATTTCTTCTTTTTAATATTTGCCAATTTGGTGATTCGAATCTTTTAGCATTATAACTTGTTTTATTAGGACTATCATTTATTTCTGGAGTCACTTTTTTTTTATTTTTTGTAATTCTTTTTATTTGATTTCTGATTGTGCTTGTTCTATCAGTCAGATCTTTCATTTTTTTTTCTGTCAGTAAAAAATTTGTCCAATATGTAGATTGAATTCGACTAAAGGATTTATGAATTATATGATTGCGGGTTATAGAATCTTTTTCTTTTTTTTTTTTAGTTTCGCTTGATTTATATATTTCTCTCAATCTAAATAATAGAATTGGATTTACTTTTGAGAGTTCTTTTTTTATTTTTTTTAAAAACGGAATGCCCTTGATAATCCATTTTTTTGTTTTTTTTGAGATATTTAGAAATTTTGTTCTTTCTTTTAAAACTTTTAGAAATATAAAATACTTTTTTTTCAATTTTCCAATTTTTTTTTCGAGTTTCTTAAAAATGGGTTCAAAAAAGGAAGGCCGTTTTTGGGGAGAACCAAAAGGAAGTTCAGCTTCCATTCCCCAAACCGTTAAAAAAAAAAAATCATCTTTTTGTCCTTTCTTTTTGATTCGATCTATATGAGAGGACCGTGGCTTAGATCTGTGCCAGGGTTTCAGACAGAAAGGAAATAGCATCTTTATTTGAATACCGTCTATTAACCAATTTTTCGGAAATTCTGTTTCTGATAATTGAACACCATTATAGGTGCATTTAACATGCATTTCTTTATTCCATTCATTTAAATCCTCAGACCACTCAGGAAATTGTAATAATAGCATACGGCCAATATTTTTAGCTATTATCAATGACGGTAATATAATATATTTTCTAAGAATCGATTGAGTTATTAACATGGAACCTCTTATTACTTGAGCAAATGGAATGGTATCCCAGGCTTCTGCTACTTCTATCCGCGCTTTCTCTTTTCTTTTGTTCTCTTCTTTTTTGTCCTTTTCCTTTTTTTCCCTTTCTTTTATTTTTTCTTCTGTATAATCTGAAATTTTGAATTCTGCTCCCTTTCCTATACAATTTCTAAAAATGAGTTTTATCAGTTCGGAGATATCAAAAAAAAAAGGGTGTGATTTGTCTATTCTGTCCAAAAAAAGCGGAGAATGTGCATTTGCTTGAAAAAGTTCCCAAATAACTGTTTTACATCTTTGGGCTCGCATTGAACCTTTGATTATGTCTCGACGAAAATCAGATTGTTGCGAATATCGTATCAAAGCTACTTCGTCTCTTTTATTAGAATTATTAGTATCCTTATTATTAGGATCGGTATTTCCCCGGTTATCAGTAAAAATCACTACACGTTTGGCTTTTCTTGAACGAATCTGATAATCTATTGGTACTTCTTCTTCACTTTCTCCTTCCTGTTGTT